TTCTGAATTTTTGCTTTGTGACTGAAAATACATAATTGGTTTTTCAATAGAAAAGGGGAGGGGTTTTTTTCAATATTGTGTTTGTTTTAAGATACTATACAAACAATCGAAGATATATATCCAATCCAAAGAGAAAGGTAAGTATTTTTTTTTTTTAGGAAAGGGGATTATTAAATAAAAGAGGATTCCAGATACAAGTACAAAAACGAATACCCCCCCCGAAAAAAAAAGTGGAATATTTTCATATATTTTTTTGTACCGTTTTGGCGACATGGCCGAGCGGTAAGGCGGGGGACTGCAAATCCTTTTTCCCCAGTTCAAATCTGGGTGTCGCCTAATCAACAAAAAAAAATCGGCGTACCTTATTATATTTTGCTGATATAACTTAACAAACTTTTCCAGCAGAAGTAAGGGGGGAGAGTCCTCTTGATACTTGCTTGATTCTATAAGCATCTCCGGCAGTTCTGTTCTCTAAAATGATGTAAATCCTTGCGGAAAGATTATATTAGTGAATATTGAAAAGGGATCGTTAAATCTTGATATGACAACTCTTCTATTACTAATGCTTATTAATTGAATCTTGAATTTATTTGGATAGACGAACGGGGAATGGAATTATTCGTTGCGGAAAAGTCGAAAGATACTTTGTTTGTATGTTTGTATACAGACTCATGAAATTCTCTAAGTGCTCCGGCAATCAATTTAATATGATATAATTGAATAGATAATCGACTTTTCCTTATATATTATATTATTTTTACTTATTATTCTTTTATAAAGTTATAAAGAAAGTACAAGAAGAAATTCTTTCTTTTCTGTAACCCCTACCCCAGTCAATAATGTAATAGACTATCGTCCCATTATTTCGCAGAGACAAGCGAGAGACGTAACGTAAGGATTGGATAAAATGAGAAATAGGGATATGTGATAGATAGTGATCTATCTTGACTCTATTTTTTTATACTTTTTACTTAATGATAATGAAATGAAGGTCAACAAAAGAAAGACTAGGTATTATTATTCCTACATGTTAGTAACATTCCCCTGAAACTTCTAAAGGCGTATCCACGTATTTTGCTTGTTCTTACCGTTTTCCGATCTAAATCATATAATATAATATAAAAACCGGTTAGAATTGTGAGTTTAGTGAATTGTTTCATCAATGGTGTTGGGTCATAATCCACTTCACTTTTGACTCCGCGCCAGCGATTCCACTATTATTAGTGATTAGTGAACATAATAATGATTAGGGAAGGGTAATGGAATAATTCCTTCATATTTATGGAGATAGGGGATATAATTCACATGGATATAGTAAGTCTCGCTTGGGCTGCTTTAATGGTAGTCTTTACATTTTCTCTTTCACTCGTAGTATGGGGTAGAAGTGGACTCTAGAGGTACTACTAATTGAGTTGAGGAATCAAACTCAACCCATATCAATTGTTTTATAGATCGTTCCGCAAAGCCCTTTTTATTTTACTTTTTTTATTTGTTTTTGGTTTCCACCTCTTTTTTTTTTTTATTTTTACTGTTCAAAGAGAAAATGGTTATGTTATTAAGTGGATACAGACTCTCTATGGGAAACAACATAGACATAGTGGTTGTCCAACGAAATACTCCACATAATAAAATATTGCCTTGGGCAAGTCACATATTGCGCGTTACCACTTGCTTTATTATTTGTTGTATTATTTTAGAAATTCGATTTATGCTATGCTTGCTTTATTGAACTCATTTCATATCACGGTTCAAGCGTTAAAAATAAAAATGAGTGTGCTTTACTAATCCTTTTCGAAATCCAAAGAGGTTCCCCATGGAACCGAACCCCCGGATCATCTGTCAACTGCTCAATCAATTATTTTTTCGGAATGCTAAAAAAAAAAAAATTATGTGATTCTCGTTTATTAATATACGCCTATACTTTTTTTACTTCATCGATTTGATTCTTTCGGTGGATACCCGGATTCTCATATTGAAAAGAATCATAAATTCTAGGAATTAGAACCGTAAGAGTAAGAGTTGCCCTTCTATTTTTTTTTATATTGATAATTGCAATCAACACAAATTAAATAGATAAAGCAAAGAAATAGAATTGGTACGCTATGTACATAGATGTATGGAATTTATATCTATATGGAATTGATATCTATGAAGATAGATATTGTGGATTGATCTATATTAAACCTCTATCTTTATACAGTAAAACTTTATATACTACAATAATATAATAAGTATGGTAGAAAGAAATATATGAATCTTTCTACCATACTGATAATTCTAGTCCGCTTGTTTCATTTAAGACATGAAATTGGAATACTTTTCATTTTTATTTTTTCTTTTCAATCATTGATAAGAACGAAACAGTCAAGTTTAAGTCAAATTAATCATTTTGACTGACCGTTTTTACGTATATTATAAGTAAAAAAGCAGTCGGAACTAGAATGAACAGTGCGGTAGCAATAAATGCGAGAATATTTACTTCCATAATCTCATCGTTTCATTTTTATTTAATTTGAAATAACTCGGGATTTAATCCCATAGAGCTGATAAACCTTTCGCCTGTAAATGCAATATTCAATGGTATGAATTACATCTCGATGATATCGAATCAGATCAATATTATGAATAACAATATCTGAGCTATCAAATTAATTGATTCATCGTCGAGAATTAAATAGTATAACATAGGAAGATCCTTTATCCATACCGAATTGCAATTTGGATTATGAATCCGATCAATAATTCTTTTACGTTATTTATCATTCTATTCCACTCTTTCGTTTCTATAAACTACAGTTTCTATAAAGTACGCCCCCCTGATGAGATATCATATGACCTCCTTTACACTTACTTACATTGGTTATAAAAAACCCAATAAAATAAACAATAGAAGCAAAATGTAAAAAGGTAAGTTCGAACCTCCCTTTAATCTTTAATGATCCCATCTTCTTGGAAAACAAAGAAGTATAAGTATAATATATAATAAGGAAAGCCGGGGTATAAAAAATATAGTATTCCATCAAATTCATTAAAAACCCTGTTCTTTCTTCGGCAGGACCCTTAAAAAAGATTATTCATTCCCTCACTCTCACTAAGAGAGATAGCCCTCGCTAAGAGAGAAAGAGAGATGGGATCCTTCTTTTTTGAGCTTTCTTTTTCTTTTATTAATATACTATTAGTAATATACTATTTCCTTGGATTAATTACAGGATGCACATATATCAAAAATTCAGTGTGAAGGTTGAATGAGATAAATTGTTTCAAATTCGCATTACTAATTTCAATTAGTAATTGAGGTTACACAAAATCGTAGTTAGAAATAGAAAGGGATATACCTTTAATCTTAAAAGTATTATATCAAGGTTACTATGTTAAATTTTATTTTGTATGTCCTACTTGAAACATATAGTACTCTATTACATTACACAGATCGGGAATAATCGAAAAAGACGGACTCCGTACGGTATCTCTTGGAATCCTGAATATGCTTCTACCAATAATTGTACTAATTTACATATGCCTTTCGCCTTTCAATCGGTACTAGTTGAATAAATGGGAATTCCCATATTTCTTTGATGAGAAATGTGCAAGGAAAAAATAAATAAATAAAATAAGAGAGCATTCCCAAGGGGAATGAAATTCTGCTATTTGTTCTCCCTTTCAAAGAAAACGAAGAGATGAATTGATGTATTTTTTTTTATTGTATTTGGATCCGTCGGGACTGACGGGGCTCGAACCCGCAGCTTCCGCCTTGACAGGGCGGTGCTCTGACCAATTGAACTACAATCCCAAGCAAATAAAGTATACATCATACATATTCTTATGATTTCATTCAAACCCTTTCTATTTTATTTAGATTAGAATAGTCGTATTGTAACATAAATCCGCATGATATATTTTATATCCACATGGATATGCACTTTAGTGGGAGCGTCTCGCAAATTGTTAGTAATCTTTTCGTTTTTTAGAAATTGATTGATAATCAAATCAATCTTTCACTAGCAAACAAGATCTGAATTTGTGGAAAAAAATAAATAGAGCAAATGAACAGCGGTAAAAATATATCAGAAAATCTCACTTTTCTTTAGTCTTCCGTATTCCGATTAGGCCTTTCTGGGGAACAACAAATGGGTTATTCATTTCATGGTGGATCGGTGAATTATTGGGCCGAGCTGGATTTGAACCAGCGTAGACATATTGCCAACGAATTTACAGTCCGTCCCCATTAACCGCTCGGGCATCGACCCAGGAAGAATCAATTCCAGGCATATTGATAATCCATGATCAACTTCCTTGCCTACCCCCAGGGGAAGTCGAATCCCCGTTGCCTCCTTGAAAGAGAGATGTCCTGAACCACTAGACGATGGGGGCATACTTACCCGACCGCCCTCATACTATGTTCATAGTATGAACAGCTTTTTGAAATTGTCAATCTAATGGTATGACTAAATCTGAGGGAAAGATCCCTCTTTCATGATTCCATAGAATTCTTTTGTTTTGATTCATATTTATATTCATGAATCATTCATTCGAATCACCATTTCATAAAATCTTTGAAATATTATTCCAATTCTATTTCTAATTAATTATACATAGAATAATTAGATTCGATAATAGAAAGAGTCAAATAAATATACGAATAAATTGATATTCATTATAAATCGATATTTCTATTAAAAAGTAAATATTAAAAAAAAAATAGGTCGAATAGAAATAATACGAGGTATAGGACCTTTCGGGGAGTGATTGGTCCGCGAGACCAGAAAGGGTAATGAAACTCCATTTCTTCCACTTTCATTCATTGATTCATTCATTTTGTTAAGATTAGATAGACATATTTTTATCTTACACTAAGCTCGGAAATGCAAAAAAAAAAACGATAAATCTGGAAATCTGGGAAGAGGGATAGGGATCAACAAGTTATTGAAAATTGTTTTTCTCTAAGAATTGAGTTAGAGAAACAAGTAAAAAAAATCTTTTTATCAATGATTCGAGGAAAT